ATTGCGTCCAATAGGATTTGAACCTATACCAAAGGTTTAGAAGACCTCTGTCCTATCCATTAGACAATGGACGCTTTTCATTCCAATTTTCATATTTTATTTATTGTTCGGAAAAATAGTTGAAAGAATTCCAGGAATTGCATATTCAAGTTACTGATGCATTACATTAATTAAATTCATTTAATTTAGTATTTTATTAAAATTTAAAAATACTAAATAATATAATAATATTATTAATTATACTATAATATAAAAGTAAAAGCGGGTAGCGGGAATCGAACCCGCATCGTTAGCTTGGAAGGCTAGGGGTTATAGTCGACGTTGATTCATCATTTTTAACGTCTCTAATTCAAAACTGAACGTGAAACTTTGGTTTCATTCGGCTCCTTTATGGAAGATGGATAAATTCCCAGATTAAGACATGAACAAAAAAAAATTCCACCCATAACATCTATGTCAGCTTTTCTGTCTGAATGTATTCAGAACAACCCGCTTTCTAGAGGATCCCTATAAAAAAGAGGGTGGTTATATTATCTTTCTAGTTACTTCGTTCTCTATTTCTATTTGAGAAAATCCTTAGGAAAAGCGTTTTGTTTCCACCGAGCTAAAAAAAAATTTTGATGTCTCTAGTAAACCAAAGTCATTGTTTAATAGCTATTTTGCTTCAATTTTCCTAATACAAATAAAAATTAAAGATTTAGTTACGATTAGAAATAAACTTTCTATCTTTATCCATGGATCCTTTACTCATACTCATTCAATTAGAAGTATTGATCCAATAAAAAAAAATTATGTTTCGTAATCTCATAATCCAATTTTTCAATTTTTATTTTAATTGATTCTTGGATACAAATCACGAGAATGTATATTTTTCCTCGAATTTTTCATTGAGAGGTAAAGGATTAAATCCTTTTAAGAAATAAAGTTTTTGATCGGAATGTAATTGTAATATTAATCAAACCGAAAGACCCCTTAACTATCTAAGGGATTATAGAACGAATCACACTTTTACCACTAAACTATACCCGCTACAATCCTATTATTGTACATAAATGAACCTTTTGTCGAACAAGAAAATTTGTAGGAATAAAAAGTCAAAAGAAAAGATACGATCATAAAATAATCACGAAAATTAGAGCATTTACGTGTTGTATCAGAGAGCCTACTGAAATTAGTAAAAGAGAATTCATTAAATTTAAATAACAAGTGTTTTTTGCCAGAGGTTTTTGATCTAGACGTCTCAACAAAACTACTTAAGTCATAACATACATGAAAATAAATTGTGCAAGAATTCACAGTTCCTTTTTTATTATTTACTTTATTCCTTTTATTTTAGTGTAAAGTAAATAAATATAAAAAATTAAGATAAGAAATCACACTTTGATTCGATATCATTTGATTCTATATCATAGAAATAGTTTTTTTATTCAATCGTAATAACAAGCAAGTGTTTTATTTTTCAAATTCAATAAAAAATTGAATTTATGATTCGTTGGAACAAAAAGGGCGGGCCCGGCCTGGTCAGTACTTAGCCGGGCCGTGGAACTAAAAAGCCCCTTCGGATGAAAAAAATATTATGAAAGGCTTTTTTAAGCCTTATTTTTTATAATGTAACATAGTATTATCCTTTTTCAATTGGGAGGAGAGATGGCTGAGTGGACTAAAGCGTCGGATTGCTAATCCGTTGTACGAGTTTTTCGTACCGAGGGTTCGAATCCCTCTCTTTCCGTTTTTGTTGATGGCTTGGTATTTTCTTTCGAATTTTTCGCGAGCTCTTTCTTATTTTTTTAATAGTTAAAGATGTGTAATAGATAAAATCCTACTAAGAACATGTTAAAATCAAGCAAGTAAAAGAAAAACCTTATTTTTTATTCTTCACGTCCAGGATTACGTCCTGGATCATTAGACAGGAATCCGAAGATAAAAAGAGAAACAAAGAATATCACTACCGTGTAAACAAATAGTTTGAGAGTAAGCATTACATAATCTCCAAGATTTTTTTTAGTAAAAAAGAGAATAGATTCTCCGTTTTTATACCGCATACCCTACTATTTTTTATTTTAAATTTTGACACCAAGAAATGCAGTGGGGTGATCCCGATTTATCGCGGTTGTACAAGAATTACAATATTTGAATTGAGGGTGTAAGACTTATCTGATCTTATCAATTCTTAGAATTTTTTTTTCAATAAATCATGAATTTGTCTAGACAGTATTAAAGATATCATCGAAAACTTACAGCAGCTTGCCAAACAAAGGCTAAGAGAAAAAAAAACAGGGGTATTACTGGCATAACATCTACGATTGGATTTAAAAAAGCGTAGGCCTCGGGCAATTTGGCGACGAAAAAATGACTTGAATAAAGAGCAGAATTAAGACAGATCAAACTAAATATATTAAGCATAACAAACATTTTGTTCTTGAGGATAATTGTATTTTATTTATTTTGATTGAGTTATTAATAACTCGAGTTTTTTTATTATTTTAAATATATTATAAATATGTTATTATTCATAGAAGAGAAAAATGAATAAAAAGAAAATAAGATAGATCAAAAAACTTTCTTTGATTTGAACTCACCCAATCAAAAACCCTTCAATTCTCAAATAAAAAGAGAATAGAATAAATCATACTTTCATACAATATCTTAATTGAATTATATGTAATGATCAATAAATTAAGTTTAATTCTATGTCGGCATGTATAAAAATTCTAGTAATCTATTTTATAGATATTTACACTGGAGTTGACGAATAACCAGTACTACTATATAGTGTTTATTAGTGTCGACTAGAAATGGGGCGTGGCCAAGTGGTAAGGCAACGGGTTTTGGTCCCGCTATTCGGAGGTTCGAATCCTTCCGTCCCAGAGCATACCTGACCCATGATCATTTTCTTTTTTTTTTTTAATACATAATAAAATATCTATCTATATCATAATAAAATATATCAAAATAAAGATTGTCTTTTCCAACAGTCTTTCGTTTAAGAGTATAATATTGGTATAGAATTGGTATAGAATGTTATTCTTGTTTCTTGTTGTTTTAATATGAAATCTGAATCATATCTTTTTCACAAATTGAATCTAGTTCAAATAACACGCATATGAAATTTAATCTATTTGTGATTTGTAAAATATTACTATTTTACAATATGAAAAAATAACAACCCAAATCTTCACTCTTTCCTTACATCAGTCTTTTTTTTATCTATCTTTTTTTTAGTAATCATTGAGGGGTTAATCCAATATGGATTTATCTCTCTCTTATGATGATAAAATGATGATAAAAAGCGAATGGTCCTTACTCTAAAACCTTATGCAAAATTAAAATAATGATATCAGGTAGTAAATTATTCAATCAATTAAATCTTTTGAATGATTGCTTATGAGTTCTTGGTACTCGAAGAAGTGTAAAATTGTTGAATTTATCCTATCATGAAGATAGGGATTCAAAATAACTTGTTTATTCGTGTTTATTTATTCGTGTTATGTTAGTTATAATTATAAAGAATAAAAAATGGGGTCAAATTGATTGAATTCTTGCGGAGACTTCTTCATAAATTATCCATTCTTGATATAGAAAAAAAGTATAGATTACTATGTACCGACCGAACCGATGATTATTCATGATTCCATAATCGAATCAATTACATACTGGTTCCAAACCGAAGGAATGTTATGGTAAAACTTCGTTTAAAACGATGTGGTAGAAAGCAACGTGCGACTTGAAGGACATGATCAGCTGTGGATTCTTACATCCACCATTTTTTTATATTTTATATAGGAATGAAAGTGCTCTTGGCTCGACATCATTTGTTCTGTTCCACTGGAACTCTCATTTTTTGAGTGTTGTGATGTAATATAGTACACGATGGAGCTCGAGTAGAAAGTATTGATTCTCAAGGGCAAGAATCTAAGGTTAGTATCGATCAATAAATTGTAACAACTTCGTAAGTATATTTTCGAGATATAAATCTAAAGTATCCAATTCGAAAAAATTGAAAAGTCAAATTTGTTGAAATTGGTAAAACTCTTTCGATCAAATCAAAAGTAAAGTGTAGGAATCAACCATTCGTATGATTTTTTGATAGAAATAAATCCCCAAAAATGGTATGTTGCTGCCATTTTGAAACGATTTAAAGATCACCGAAGTAATGTCTAAACCCAATGATTCAAGGCAAAGATAAAGATCCTGGAACAAGTAAATACCCTTTTCAATTGTCTCAACAACTAGATCAGAATGAAGAATAAAAGTAGATTCTAAAGGAGACAGACAAAAAAGGGGTTAGAGACCACTCAATAAATGAAATACCTAAAAGGTTTTTTTTGAGTTATTTTAGAATTATTCAACTTGAGTTATGAGGGTGCAAATTTCAAATACAATTTTTGGTTGGGAAAAATAAGAAAAAAAGTACTTAAATCAATAATCTAATTAATTTGATGATTTTATGGATATATTTTATATTCGAATTCTATATATAGACATCATCATAATTTCGAATTTTCTCGAGCCGTACGAGGATAAAACTTCTTATACGTTTCTAGGGGGGGGTATTGTTCATCTATCCCAATGAGCCATTTATCGAATCGTTGCAATTGATGTTCGATCCCGACGAGAGGGAAGAGATCTTCGTAAAGTGGGTTTTTATGATCCGATAAAGAATCAAATCTATTTAAATGTTCCTGCTATTTTATATTTCCTTGAAAAAGGCGCTCAACCTACAGGAACAGTTCATGATATTTTAAAAAAGGCGGGAGTTTTTACGGAACTTCGGCTTAATCAACAAACAAAATAAAATTAATGAAATATAAAAAAAGAAGATGCGGATGATTTGTATATAGCTTTGTATAACCTTTTAGTTTCTTTGCTATTTCCTCTTTTGTTATATTCATATCATACTTAATTTATTATTGTTACTGTAGAGTAGAATGTTGTCTTTTATAACGACAAAAATCTATTTGATTTCTATCAAATTTGATTTATATCAATAAAATAGATATAAAAAGATCAAGTGAATAAATAATAAATGAAGTATCGGGTTTATAAATATAAAATTTTCAGATTACTGTTAATGAGGTGGTTTTCGGTGGAACTCTAAAACAAATAAAAAACACAAAGGATTAAACTTGTTTATTTGACTTTTGACTAAATCTCATTTTTTTTCTATTTTTCCCCCTATCTTCCTTAATTTCTTCTTCCCCCAATATTGTATATAAATATTCTATATATGTAGTGCCAATCCAACAAAAGTCCTTAGTTTTTTTTTTTATTAAAATCGATTGAAATTGGAATTATTATATTAGTTCTATTTCTAATTTGTTTTCTCTTTTGTATTCTTTTCTCAACATTCATATTGACAACAGTGTATCAAATAAATATAATCCGATCGTGGATAAAAGGATCCATTTATATCTCCGTCCCATAGATTTTATTTCAGTCAAACAATGGTCTCTTGGATTTTATGTAATACAAGAAGTCTTTTTTTGATTAAGATTAAAATCAATAAAAATCTATATATACTAATTAATTAAATATACTAATTAATCGATAACATAAGAGACAAGGGGCGCTCTATAAATATTTTACTTTAATCCCTATAATCCCTATTTTTATCTGATAATTTTTTGCATTTTCATCGGATCTGTTCATTTTTATTATATTCAGAATATAATCAATTATAAATTAAAAAATTTTTGCTATTTTAATGTTTTGATTGGTTTTGATTGCGTTGTGCAATTCCATTTTTTAATTTATTGGGATTCCGATTGTATCTACACATTCTAATTATTTTATTTGGGTTGCTAACTCAACGGTAGAGTACTCGGCTTTTAAGTGCGGCTAGCATCTTTTACACATTTGTATGAAGCAACAGATTCGTCCATACCAGCGGCAGAGTTTGTAAGACCACGACTGATCCTGAAAGGAATGAATGGAAAAAGCAGCATGTCGTATCAATGGATAATTCTGAGAATATTTCATTCTTAACGAATAGGTCCAAACCTTTATTTTAATTATTTGAATTCTTGACGTGTAATAAAATAAAAAATAAATTTGGTCGAGGGAATAAATGGGTAGAGCCCTAACTACGGTTCCAATTATAGGGAAACAAAAAGTAATGAGCTTCTGTTCTTAATTTTTGAATGATTGCCCGATCTAATTAGACGTTAAAAATATATTAGTGCTTAATGCGGGAAAGACTTTTCCCATGAGTGGATTAAAAATTTCTTATGAGTCCTAATTATTAGCTATTACCCATTATAGGGTAGAGATAAATGTGTAGAAGAAGGCAGTATATTGATAAAGATTTTTTTTTCAAAATCAAAAGAGCGATTGGATTGAAAAAATAAAGGACTTCGAACCATCTTGTTACCCTAGAATGAACATAAATCAATATAGATATAAAAAGAGAGGTTAGAGAGTCTGTTGATGAGTCTTACTTGTTTCCGAGGTATCTATTCTTTTCTTATCATACTATAATACCTTGTTTTGACTGTATCGTACTATGTATCATTTGATAACCCAATAAATCACCTATTTCTTTTCTGGTTCAAATCTAATTAAAAATGGAAGAATATCAAGGATATTTCGAACTAGATGGATATCAGCAACATGACCTCCTATACCCACTTATCTTTCGGGAGTATATTTATGCACTTGCTCATGATCATGGTTTAAATAGATCCGTTTTGTTGGATAATGTAGGTTATGACAATAAATCTAGTTTACTAATTATAAAACGTTTAATTAGTCGAATGTATCAACAGAATCATTTGATTATTTCCGCTAATGATTCTAACCAAAATAAATTTTTGGGGTACAACAAAAATTTGTATTCTCAAATGATATCGGAGGGATTTGCAGTCATTGTGGAAATTCCGTTTTCCCTACGATCAGTATCTTCCTTAGAAACGACAGAAACAGAAATTGTAAAATCTTATAATTTACGATCACTTCATTCACTATTTCCTTTTTTAGAGGACAAATTCCCCCATTTAAATTATGTATCAGATGTACTAATACCCTACCCCATTCATCTGGAAATCTTGGTTCAAACCCTTCGCTATTGGGTGAAAGATCCCTCTTCTTTGCATTTATTACGACTCTTTCTTCACGAGTATTATAATTATAATTGGAATAGTCTTATTACTCCAAAAAAATTTATTTTTTCAAAAAGTAATCCACGATTATTCTTGCTCCTATATAATTCTCATGTATGTGAATATGAATCCATCTTCCTTTTTCTTCGTAATCAATCTTCTCATTTACGATTAACCTCTTATGGGATCTTTTTTGAGCAAATTCATTTCTATGAAAAGATAAAATATCCGGTAGAAAATGATTTTACGGTCGCCATCTTATGGTTCTTCAAGGATCCTTTTATGCATTATGTTAGATATCAAGGAAAATCAATTCTGGCTTCGAAAGATACCCCTCTTTTGATGAATAAGTGGAAATATTATCTTGTCAATTTATGGCAATGTCATTCTTATGTTTGGTCTC